AATACTATGCTATTCCCTATGGTTCTATTGGTTCTATTTACTTTATTTGTTGGAGCCATCGGAATTCCTTTCAATCAAGAGGACAAGAATTTGGATATATTGTCGAAATTCTTAACCCCATCAACAAACCTTTTACACGAAAAGTCAAATAATTCTGTGGATTGGTATGAATTTATACCAAATGCAACTTTGTCAGTTAGTCTATCTTATTTTGGAATAGTTATAGCCTCTTTCTTATATAAGCCTGTTTATTTATCTTTAACAAAATTGAACTTACTCAATCTCTTTGTTAAAGGGGGTCCTAATAATCTTTTTGGGGACAGAATAAGAAATCGGATATATGATTGGTCGTATAATCGTGGTTACATAGACACTTTTTACGCAATATCCTTAGCTAGGGGTCTAAGAGGATTCGCTGAATTCACTCATTTTTTTGATGCGCGAGTTATTGATGGAATTACGAACGGGATGGGTATTTTGAGTTTTTTTGTAGGCGAAGGCATCAAATGTGTAGGGGGCGGTCGCCTTTCTTCTTATCTTTTATTGTATTTTTATTGTGTATTGCTTTTTTTATTCATTTCTTCCTTTTTGTACTTGTTCCATTTTTGAATAGCCGAACAAATCTTTTCTTTTTTCTTTTTCTCCTCCTAAACAAATTTCCATTTTTCAATTTATGTAGTATTATATGATGATTTTTGAACTTTCCATCTATTCTATAGAAATTGCAACAGATAGACTAGAGACGACATCTCTTATGTCAATGAGACCAAAGGGATATTAAATGAATGGAATTGGGATATGGATGGAATATAATGAAATAGAGCTGCTTTGAGGTTCCCTATGAAATGAGGCATGGAGCGGAGCCACTACGAAGAAGTTCCGGGAGTTACGAAGGAAACTTTGAGCTCATATTGGTCCTGGGTTGAGAACGGGAATTGAACTCAATTGAACTCTATGAGATCTAATCTCCCGTTGTTCCTCAGTAGCTCAGTGGTAGAGCGATCGGCTGTTAACCGACTGGTCGTAGGTTCGAATCCTATTTGGGGAGGGAAGATTCTATCTTCCGAATGAAAGAATTCAGAATGAACTTGGACTATTAACTATGAGTCCCATTCAACTTTTGGAAATTTCAATTAGCACAGTTCCCTCTATAACAAAAATAGAAAAGGGGGGCCTATCTCATAGAATGATGATATTAATCATCGAAATGAAATGTCTTTCACATTTCACTCTAACAATGAAGAACTTTTTAAATGACGACAGTTCCCAAAAAGCGTATTTCTAGTTCAAAAAAACGGATACGGAAAAATCTCTGGAAAGGAAAAGGGCATTCCGCGGCCTTGAAAGCTTTTTCATTAGGCAAATCCCTTTCTACCGGTAATTCTAAAAGTTTTTGTCGTTTTTTTTCTATGCCAACTGATATTAATAAAATCAAAAGAATCCTAAATGGGGAGGGGCAAAATGAGAAGAAACGATAACGTAGGTGGTAGCACTAGCTCCAATAAAATGGAGCTAGTGCCTTACGGAGCGGCTCAGGACGCTCCGGTGTTGAAGTTCATTCAAACAAAAAAAAGAAATGAGAACGTAGTTGGTAGAACGAGTCAAATCAATCTAAAGCCTTATCGAAAGCATGCTCCGGTGTTGAAGTTCATTCAAACAATTCCAACAAATAATTTGAATTTCAATTCTTTTCGAAATCGTTTGAATTTCAATTCTGTTCTTGTAAGCTGCAGCGTAGGGGTCCTTTTAGTTTTCTTGGTAATTACCGTTTTCGGTAAGTTGTTGAGGGATACTTGGTACAAGATTAAAAAAAAAAAGAATAATGATTGAAAAGGGAAGAAAACAAAGAAGCGGAAAATCTTAATTCTTTAAGATTTTCCAATTTCCTTGACAATCTAAATTCTGTTTAGACACTTTATCGGTTCTGGTTTAACCACATGTAAAAAACCTGTTATGTTATTCTATTACACCTCTTCAAAAATCTTGAAAAAGATAGTAGTTCAGTATACCCACAAAAAACACAATATGAACAACTTCGATTTAGTTACGAAACGCACTGATATTTGGGCAGCTCTTATTTTCGGACTGTTTTACGGTTCCTTAATCACATTTTCTAAGCTCACAAGTTACCTCTTCCTGATCCGGCATTGGATTTTTCAGGACCAGGAGGGGGCTTTAAAAGCGAGAGCACTCAGTAATGGATTCACTATGGGCCACTTGTTCGCATATTTCTTGATTTTTGACTTGCCTTTTTACACTATTGTGAGTAATTATTATATAAAAATCATACTCGCAATTTCCCTTCTTTTGTATCAATTCTTATGGACAAATCATCATCTAGATGTTTTTTTACCTAGGTCCTTTTCGTCTGCGAGGCGCGATCAAACCCTCGCGTTTATGTATGGCTTCAGCTACCGATTACTGAATTTCACGTTTTTTCCCAACGCAATTTTCTCGAGAATGATCATCGCGTATTTGGTACAATGCAAATATAAAATCTTGTACTTATCGGTGACTTTTTGTGTTTGGACTCTAGGCCATTTAATTTGTATCAAATTCGTTCAATTTGGTACCTTATGGCTACAGAAAAATTTCTCGGCGTTTCTGGTTCTTAATCATCAACTCTATCTGAAAGATAAACTCAAGAAGATCAAGGCTAGGTCTATATCTCTAGCCACAATTTTTGAGTATAAACCCGAGATTGGTATGAAACCTGGAATCTATCGTCAGGCACAAACAATCGATGAGATGATTCAAATATTAGCTACGATTCTTTTTATTGTAGTCCTTTCTTTTTTAGGAAAATATCCGCCACCTTTTAGCCCGCACCGTCCATCCGTGCCTAATGCAGCCGAGCTAGCTAGGATGGAACGCCTAGAGGAAGACGCGAAAGTCCAAAGAGAGATAGAGGATAGGTTCTATCCATTAGAGGACTTCTTCGAAGAAGAAGAACAAAAGAAAGACGAAAAGTCAGATGACGAAGAAAAAAAAGGGCTTGTAATTTCCAAAAAGAGTCAAAAAAAACGAAACGAAAGAGAAAAAGAGCACAGCGACGAACTCGACAAGGAAAGGAATCAAGAAATTTCGGATATGGATGAGGAAGAGCTTGAAGAAATTGAACAGGGAGACGGCAACGAACTCGAAGAAGAAGAGAATGAAGAAATTTCGGATATGGATGAAGAAAAAGGATTCGAAAAGACTTTTTATACTTTCTTTTCGGATTGCTTTTTCGAGTCGTTTTCATTTTATGCTTTCCTTTTCCACCGGTTGAAATTTTATTATACTTTCCTTTTCCACCGGTTGAAATTTGTTTCTGGTTACCTTTTCGACTTGTTTTCGTCTTCTAGTCGGTTTTTGAGCCGATTCAAGCCCCTTTTTTCTCCCTTTTTGATCGTGGTAAAACATTTTGACAATATCTTGTCCGTTTATATGCCTCATTTGAAGTTCCTGAAGTGGTTTTTGTTTAACCAAAAATGGGTTTTTAGCGCCATTTTCCGCGGTTTTTCGCATTTCTTTTTCAACCCGAGCAGGTGGGTTCAACCTTATCGCTACATAAAAACTGCTTTCTACGAGGATAGTCTTAAAAAAGGGGGATTTTCACAATTTATATTTTATGAATGTCAAAGCGATGGAAAAGAACGGACCTCTTTCACATATCCCCTTTCTTTAATCACTTTTTATAAAATGATTGAAGGAAAACTGTCTTTGTTTAGAAAAAAGAAGCTACTGCCCGATAGGGATAGATCGTTCACCCTTTGGGTTTTACGAAATGAAAAGAAAAAGGCGAGTCTGAACAAGGAATTAAGAAAAAGAGTACAGAAGCTAAAAAGCGGATCTCCTTTTAGGGATGTATTTGACATACGGAGAAAGCTCTTTCAATTCAAATACACTCCGAAAGTTTTGCAATCAATTTCTGAGACCTTGTTTGACCAAATGCACCCATCGGGAGGAAAGAACAGGGAAAATGATACCGTATGGGATGGACCTTCTCGCGGAGCTTTTTGGTATAACCATAAATTCACGAAAACAGCAGCAGAACAGAGGGTTGACGAGGAAGGGCACCTGCAAACAATGTGGTTCTTCTTTAAAGACTTGCGACCTTTAAATCAGAAAGAGCAGTATTTGATACTCGAGCGACAGAAAAAGGAACGGGAAAGCGAGCAAAAACAAAAGCTTAGACGACAAATTTTCGAAAAGAGTCTATTAGGGAAAACTTTGAGAATACTTCAAAAAATGGCTCCTTATTTTCGAGCGCCACAGTACATCCCCAGTAACTCTATGTCGCGAGCTTTTAAACTTTATCGAGTATCTGCTTACTTGACTCTTGACTGGCAGGAAACTACCCGGATATTAAGGCGAGTTCACAAGCTGAGAAAGAGGGGCTTGATTATCCGAGTCAATGAGGAAAGAGAGAGTTGGATTCGTTCTCACAAGGAACACTATCTTAAACTCAAGGAAATTCGAAAAAAAAGGGTGCAATTGGAAAAAGAAAAAAGAACACCAAAGAAAAGGTTATTCAATTTGAAGAAAAAGAAAGGAACATTGACAAACAAACAAAAAGAGGCTTTTCCCTTAAATAGAATTTTAACTAGAATTTTGGTTCTGAATTCTAATTTGAGAACAAGTTCAAAAAGCACCCTTTATTCCTATCCAAACCCATTTTTAGAAAAAATTAACAAAATACGCAGAAATCGTAAGAAGGTATATCACATAATGAATACCTACTATCAAGGTTTAAGCGGATTTACACATGAAGACATTCCGAAACTGAGAAAAAAATATCAAAAATACCGTCAGTTTCAGCTGAAACTACAGACAATCATGAAAAAAGTTCCTCGGTGGGAATACAACACCAAGGATGAAAAAATAGATTATAGTGACTACACGATAAGAAATAACGATGTAGTAGCCGAAGACGTCTATTTGCGTACAAGAAAAGCAAAATTTCGGGTATTTAGAACGAAAGTATGGAAGTACTATGAGCGACATGAGAAACGTGAAATCAAGCAATGGTATTTTTACCGTTACGCTAAGATCACGCATTTTCGTCGCAATATGGTCAAAGGTGCCGACCGCACCCAAAGGCGAAAAGTAACGATTTGTGGGTGGTATGAACACCGTGCCCAGTCGCCCCTTTTTTTGCCCAAACGAAGGAAAACCCTTATACTCATTTTGCTCACTTTAGATATCTTTGAGCTTATGAAAAAAGTTTATAGATATCTACTGCAGGACTCCGGGTTTCAAGTTATAGTTAAGCGTATATCCGAAAGTCTAAACCGAATTTGGAAGAAACTGTGGAACCTGCCAGATTCTCAAAAGAGTGCTATAGAGGCTGCTATAGAAGCAGAAAACGAACTACAAGGGCTCAGGGAAGACGAAGAAGACAAAAAAAAACGCCAAGAAGAAGGGAATGCCTTAGAAGAATGGCAGGAGCGCCGAGAGGCGCATGAGATCCGAGCCATTTGTATAGCGGAGACTTGGGAACTCCTTCAATCGGGTCATGCAATAAGATCTCTGATACTATTAATCCAATCGTTTTTGAGGAAAAATGTGATCTTTCCTTTATTGATAATAACTAAAAATATGGCTCGTATACTCTTATTTCAAAGTCCTGAATTGTTTCAGGATTTCGCGGATTTAAAGAAGGAAACTCACACCTTGTGCGATTTTGGTGGTATTCCACTTGACGAGTCACAAGACCCACTAGGGTGGTTCACAACTGGTTGTCAGATAAGGATCCACTTTCCTTTTGAGTGGAAACCTTGGCGAGAACCCGATCAAAGCAAAGAGAGCAGTGTGGCACAGGATTTTTATTTAACGGTGTTTGGAAGAATAACTACGATTCCTTTTGGTACAGCTCGCAAACCCTATCCATTTTTTAAAACCGTTTTTGAAGAACTAAAGAAAAAAAAAGCTTCTCAAGAACTCAAAAACCTACTCACAAGTGTAATTAGAAAGTTGCAAAAGAAGGGTTTTTTGAAGTTTAAAAGAAAAGGGTTTCTTCGAAAACGTCTTTTAGCTTTTCAAAAAAAAGGCTTTCAATCCAAGCTGCTAAAGGGCGTAAAAGTAAAAAAAAGAAAAAATTTGAAAAAAGGGCCACAATATAAATTAACAAAAAAGAAAAAAGAAAGGAAAGTGGATAAAACAAGCACAATCATAAGTGAAAGAGAAAGGCTTATAAAAGAAAAGAAAAAAAGACTTTTCATTATTCAAACCAACATTAGTTCGACCAAAACCAGTTCTCATTCTAAAACATCAGAAGCACTACGAAGGGTTTCTAAAATCTTAAAAAGAAGAAAGGCACGATTCATTCGTAAATCTAGAATTTTTAGAAAATTGATCCTTGAATGGATATACGTGAAAATCCTTTTCGATTTGAAAAAGAGGTTTCTAGATGAAATGAATAAGAAAAGGAATAGTCTTAAAATGGTTGCGCAGTTTGTTTTGCAATTCAAAAAAAAAAGAAACAACAAAATGATTGACAATGGCATTAAAGGCATTAATAAAAAGAAAAGAAAAAAAAATCGCTTTATTTCAACTATAAAAAAGCATTCTTTTAATATGAGAAATAGTCAAATTAGTAAGAGTCAAAAAACCCTTGTTTTTGACTTATCCTCTCTGTCACAAGCATATGTATTTTTTAAATTATCACAAACGGAGAAGTCTTCTTTGAGAGTATCTAAATTCCGTAATTTGAGAAATTTGAGACTTGGGATGAATCGATGGAAAGAATGGTTAAGAGGCCATTTTGACTACTATCTGTTATCTGACATTAGATGGTCCAGATTAGAAGCACAAAAATGGCGAAATAAAATGAATCAATGTCGCACATCTGAAAATCACAATTTCAAGAAAGGGGATTCATATGAAGTAGACTCATTGCCCATTAACCCACAAAAATTAAAATTTAAAAAGCACCTACGATATGATCTTTTAGCATATAGCTTCCTGAATGCTGAATATAAGAAGGATCCCTATGTCATAGCACCATCATTAGTCAATAATGAACACACCGCAATTTCACATCTTTACAACATACACAAAGACAGCCTTGTTAATATGCTGACAAGTAACTATCAAAATTTGCGCGATTCCAGGGAAAAGCATCCTTTGTTGGATATGCATATGGACGTTAATAGGACGTCGCTGCGTAGGCGGATGAATTCTAATCAGATACTCTTTCATCTTGAAGATAAGAAAAAAGGATCTAAGGTGGTGGATAAAGTCGCTATTGATTCATGGGTAACTGGACAGAATAGGGTGCTCCCGGCCGGGTGGTTACCCGAAACCGAGGCCGGCCTCGGGTTCAGAGAGGCCGCAACACTTGCCCTAGAAACCGTAAGGCACCAACTCTGTTTCTCTGTTTACGGCTTGTTTTGGCCTGAGTTTGATAGGCATAGGCTAGACAAGCTTGGCTGTGTTTTTCGGTATGAAAAGTGGTATGATAAAAGGCGTACTCCGATTTTAAAAAAACAAAAAAGCATGGCTAAGCGAAAAAAAGAATTGGCTGCTAGAAAAAAAAAAATGTCGGGGAGGGCCGAAGCGATAAAGATTGCTCAACGAGAGTTTGACCTGAGTTTGATACTAGAACCTGAAGAAGTGGAAAAAATCGAAAAAAAGAACTTTTTTGATTGGATGGGGTTAAATAATGAAAACGAACTAGAAGAACTAATGGAACGCAATAATGATGAAAAGAAAAGTTCTTTCCTAGAATCGAGTTTTTTTCTCTTCCCAGAATTTCTAAAACTTTATAATTTAGTCAATCTTTATGCGAAAGCGGAGTGGACCACGCCGATTCATTCTTTTTTGCAAAATGGAAAGATACGTTCGCGCTCCTCTTACGCGGATTTAAAGGTTGAGGTTGACCCCTTGAACTGGTACATGTACGACAAAAAGGAATGGCCGGCGAAAGGAATACCACTTTGGGACTCGAACAGGGCCCGACGTCGTCGTCGACATCGCAGGGCGTTATTGAACCTAGGGAGAAAAGACCCGAGGAAGGAAACGACTTTGGACATTATGATAGATCCTACTGAGAGAGAAAGGGCTTATGCTGAGGCAATATCCGAAATTAAGGCCGAAGAACAAAAGAAAATAGACGAAGAATACGAAGAAGAAAAGGAAAAAAAGAAAAAAGAACAAGGAAAGGCCTTTGACGAAACAAGCTACATAAAAACACACAAAAAAAGATTTGCTCGGGTGAGTACATTGAAACCGATCAAGTATTCAAGGTTCCGAAAGACGGCGCTGAAGGATCTAAAAGAGTCGAATTCTTTTCGGTATCAAGTGCACTATAGCCTACGTTATTTGATAGCCGACTATCTTACTAATGTTACACGCACAAGCCAAGTCACCAATAAAGCAACTAACCCGAAGCTGCTTATTGTCTTCATAAAAGATCTTATAGAAATGAGTCAATTTGGAATCATGGGAACTACTCAAAATCAACTTCCAACTTTGCAAGATATCCTAAAAATGGGGTATCTCGTTCTGAACCCCATTCGTACCTTTAAAAGATTGAGGTGTGAGCGCATTAAGTATGAAATCCTAGCGATTTCCCTGATTCATAAGAATCAATTCCAAAAATTGGCCTACACTCCGGGTCCGGACAATAAAAGAGACCCTTGTCGGGAGATAGGTGTGAACAAAGTGAAGCAAACTACATATAAGGTCCGCAAGGTAGTAGAATCGTTGAGCGTACGAAGACTGACAGTTAAGAGGTGTTGGGGACTGCGTGTGTCTTATGGGAAATTTGGGTGTCCTAGGTCTTTCTGGACCCAATTTGTTCGATATTTAGTTCACCCATTCGCAATCCCATTGAAAGCCAAAGCACGTGGAAAGAAACAGAGAAAGCGGTCTCCTTGGTCTTATGAGAGAGTCTTTGGTCTATTCAACTGGAAAACCGAAGTACGTCCAAAGAAAAAGAGAAATCGGACTCCTTGGTCTTATGAGAGAGTATTTGGTCAATTCCACGCAGACCAGATGAGGTTCTTTTATAAGATAGGTGTTTGCGGCAAGTTCAAGCGCGAATGCACAGCTATCCTTCTAAGCCTTCTAACTGACCCTAAGCATGCCAACGACAGAATCAAAAAGCTTATTCTTTTGGACGAGGGAGTGCCAGACACGCTTGTCGAAAAGGGTCTGCTTGTTCCTGAAAATCTTTTCTCCCCCAGACGCCGCAGACAATTGAGAATTTTAAATGAACTAAATAAAAAAAAGAAAAAAGAGAAAAGAATCCCTCAAACCAAATTCACCCGCTACACAAAACTTCTTAAAGAAACTGGACGTATGGATTTGAACCTACTATTGAGAGAACTAGACGAACGAGAAAAGAGACAAGGAGAGGAACGACTAAATCTAGTTCAAAAGAAAGAAAGAGAACAAGAAGAACTACGCAAGAAAGAAGAAGAAAGCAAAGAATTAAACAGAATCAAAAAGAAACTAATGAGATTAAGGTTTTTTCTTTGGCCGAATTATCGACTCGAAGACTTAGCTTGTATGAATCGCTATTGGTTTGATACTACTAATGGCAGCCGTTTCAGTATGTTACGGATCCGAGTATATCCACGATTTCAAACCCGTTAATATTCCAGTTTGACTAGAATACCCATACCATTATAATGGATTGTTTTACATTCCAGGTGTACCCCATGAAATATAGAAATGGCTCAACAAAAGCTTCTTTCTTTTGTTGAGCCATTGTTTGATTTTTAGATTTTCATTTGAATATTCCAATTTTTCTCTTTTGTTTATCTTGTGTAAGTGGAGAAAGAAATAGACTCTTCTTTTGTATACCGAGCCGAATCCAATTTCAATTTGAATGAATTGTTGATTCATTTTTTATTTTCAAAAATGAGAAGTTCATAACGAAATGAATATTTTATTACATAAAAAATGGATAAATTCAAAAAGAACTAGGATTATTATTACTGATCAGTCAAATTCATTTTTTAAAAAAAGAAAAGATAAGGAAACCTTGTTTTATGGTAAAAACTCCATTAATTTCAGTTATCTCGCAAGAAGAAAAAGAAAAGAATAGAGGGTCCGTTGAATTTCAAGTATTTTGTTTTAACAAGAAAATAGACAAAATTTCTTCCCATTTGAAATTGCACAGAAAGGACTATTTATCTCAGAGAGGTCTACATAAAATTTTGGGAAAACGCGATCGTCTGCTGTCTTATTTGTCAAAGACAAATAGAGTACGTTATAAATAATTAAGAAATAGGTTGAATATTCGCGAGTCAAAAACTCGTTCAATTTGAAATGTTATTTTCAATTATTTGCTTTATTAGATTTTTGCATTTGGATGAATGTCTTTTCGTTTTCGGCAATTCATGAAAGAAAAAAGAGAGGAAAAACTTATGACTATACCAGCTACAAGAAAAGACCTCATGATAGTCAATATGGGCCCTCATCACCCATCAATGCACGGTGTTCTTCGGCTCATCCTTACTCTAGATGGTGAAGATGTTATCGACTGTGAACCTGTATTGGGTTATTTACACAGAGGCATGGAAAAAATTGCGGAAAATCGAACTATTATACAATATCTGCCTTATGTAACACGTTGGGATTATTTGGCTACTATGTTCACAGAAGTAATAACTGTAAATGCCCCAGAGCAATTGGGAAATATTCAAGTACCTAAAAGGGCTGGCTATATCAGAACAATTATGCTGGAATTAAGTCGTATAGCTTCTCATCTATTATGGCTTGGACCCTTTATGGCCGATATTGGCGCACAAACCCCCTTTTTTTATATTTTCAGAGAAAGAGAATTAATATATGATCTGTTTGAAGCAGCCACCGGTATGAGAATGATGCATAATTATTTTCGTATCGGAGGAGTTGCAGCCGATCTACCTCATGGCTGGATAGATAAATGCTTGGATTTCTGTAATTATTTTTTAACAGGACTTGCTGAATATGAAAAGCTTATTACGCGGAATCCTATTTTTTTAGAGCGAGTAGAGGGAATAGGCATTATTGGTAAAGAAGAAGCAATAAATTGGGGTTTATCAGGACCAATGCTACGAGCTTCCGGAATGCAATGGGATCTTCGTAAAATCGAGAATTCTGAATGTTACAAAAAATTCGATTGGGAGGTTCAGTGGCAAAAAGAAGGAGATTCATTAGCTCGCTATTTAGTCCGAATCGGTGAAATGAGGGAATCCATAAAAATTATTCAACAGGCTCTGGAAGGAATTCCGGGAGGTCCTTATGAGAATTTAGAAATTCGATGTTTTGATAGAGAAAGGTATCCAGAATGGGGCGGTTTTGAATATCGATTCATTAGTAAAAAACCTTCTCCTACTTTTGAATTGCCGAAACAAGAACTTTATGTGAGAGTTGAAGCCCCAAAAGGAGAATTGGGAGTTTTTATGATAGGAGATCGGAGCAGCTTTCCTTGGAGATGGAAAATACGTCCACCGGGTTTTATGAATTTGCAAATTCTTCCTCAGTTAGTTAAAAGAATGAAATTGGCTGATATTATGACAATACTAGGTAGCATAGATATCATTATGGGAGAAGTTGATCGTTGAGATGATAATTGATACACCAGAAGTACAAGATATCAATTCTTTTTACAGATTCGAATCCCTACAAGAGATATATGGGATCGTCTGGATGCTTGTCCCTATTTTGACCCTTGTAGTGGGAATCACAATAGGTGTATTAGTAATTGTGTGGTTAGAAAGAGAAATATCCGCGGGGATACAACAACGTATTGGGCCTGAATACGCCGGTCCTTTCGGAATTCTTCAAGCTCTAGCAGATGGGACAAAACTGCTTTTGAAAGAGAACCTTCTTCCATCTAGAGGGGATAGCCCTTTGTTCAGTATTGGCCCATCCATGGCAGTCATATCAATTCTTCTAAGTTATTCAGTAATTCCTTTTAGCTATCGCCTTGTTTTAGCTGATCTAAATGTTGGTGTTTTTTTATGGATTGCCATTTCAAGTATTGCTCCCATTGGACTTCTTATGTCAGGATATGGATCAAATAATAAATATTCCTTTTTAGGTGGTCTACGAGCTGCCGCTCAATCAATTAGTTATGAAATACCATTAACTCTATGTGTGTTGTCAATATCTCTACGTGTGATTCGTTAAAACAGAAACCCGCATTCGGGTTGAGGAACTAAACCAGATAGTTATATGAGTGAAAGAAAACAGCTTCTATTCTATAGTCTAAAATGATAAATTGGCAGTCAAAAACGGAGTCTCATTTCCTATGTACAAGAGGTAAGCGGAAGTAAACATTAAGGGAAAGGGCCCTTGCCCCAAGATTGGTTGAGTAGTCATCCTGGCTTGAAGCGGGCTCAAAAGATCAACCGGATACGGTTTTCGTTACCCTTTCTGCCTATTCCCTCATATCTATTACCATAACAATACCAAATGGGGAGCTCCTTTAAAATGAGTGGATAGTTAGGAACACCAAAATACATAAAGGATTGGTAATGGAGATTTTGTAAATTGTCCAAAAGGACATTTTTACATAACATAAAAAGAAGAGTAATTGGGGGCTTTAAGTTGGTAGAAATGATCAAGCAGTACTCCTCGCAATTCCGACCTAGAGTATGCTCCGATCCACCGATTCAATAAATAACTATCAGGAACGAAATAATCCTTTATTCACTTTTTTGAAACCCCCCCTTTAGAAAGAAGAATAGGAACGAAAATAACAAAGCCATGGAACTCACTACGTTAATCTAGACAATTAACGATAAATAGGTTATCATACTTTCGAGTAAGCCGCTATGGTGAAATTGGTAGACACGCTGCTCTTAGGAAGCAGTGCTAAAGCATCTCGGTTCGAGTCCGAGTAGCGGCATAAGATTTTCTATTCGAGATCAAAAAAACCATATTCTATTTATTTCTTTTCTTGAATAAAAGAAATTCAATTCAAGATTCCCATTTCCTTATATTTTAATTGGAGGAACCCTCACTTAGTTTATTTGTATGATATTTTTTACTTTAGAGCACATATTGACCCATATCTGTTTTTCGGTTGTTTCAATTGTAATTACAATTCATTTGATGACCTTATTGGTCAATGAAATTGTAGGACTACAGAATTCGTCAGAAAGGGGCAGTATAGTAACTTTGTTCTGTATAACAGGATTCTTAATAACGCGTTGGATTTATTCAGGGCATTTCCCATTAAGTAATTTATATGAATCATTAATCTTTCTTTCATGGAATTTCTCCATTATTAATATGCTTCCATATTTTAAAAACGGAAAAAATTATTTAAGCGCAATAACCTCACCAAGTACTCTTTTTATCCAAGGCTTTGCTACTTCAGGTCTTTTAACTCAAATCCATCAACCCAAAATCTTAGTACCCGCTCTCCAATCCCAGTGGTTAATGATGCACGTAAGTATGATGGTATTGAGCTATGCATCTCTTTTGTGTGGATCGTTATTATCAGTAGCTCTTTTAGTCATTACATTTCGAAAAAGGAGAAGAGTGGTTGGTAAAATAAATCATTTATTAAATGGGTTCTTTTCCAATATTCAATACATAAATGAAAGAGAGAAGATTTTAATAAAAACTTCTTTTCCTTCTTCTGTAAATTATTACAAGTATCACTTGCTTCAACAATTTGATTATTGGAGTTATCGTATTATTAGTATAGGGTTTCTATTTTTAACCATAGGAATTCTTTCGGGAGCAGTATGGGCGAATGAGGCATGGGGGTCGTATTGGAGTTGGGACCCAAAGGAAACTTGGGCGTTTATTACTTGGACGATATTTGCGGTTTATTTACATATTCGAGAAAATAAAAAATCGGAAGATGTAAATTCCGCAATTGTGGCTTCTATTGGCTTTCTTATAATTTGGATATGCTATTTCGGAATCAATATCTTAAGAATAGGATTGCATAGTTATGGTTCATTTCCAATTTCATATAATTGAATTGAAGTAAGGTTATGAGAAAGAGAAAACCCGATTGGCAAAGCAACGGGCTTGCATAAATATAAAAAAACGGCATAAAAGCCGTTGAAAACCATTTGAATCACTACACATAACTTGATTCAAATGGTTTTCACAAGGGCCAAAAATGTCTGATTACAAATCCATTTTTTCTTTTTGCTTAACTTGAAATTAAGGCAAAGAAACTAATTTTTGATTGTCCAAGTCCATCAAAAATGTGACTTTGATATAGGATTTCTTTTTTTAGTTTTTTGTTTTATTTGTGAAAGCTATCTATCAAAAACAAAAAATTTTGATACAATCAATTCAACCTTGTCAACCGACAATGAGAGAAGAAAATCGGGATAAATACCCATACCTATTACGGGTAAAAGGATACAAATCGAAACAAATAACTCGCGCGGACCAGAATCAAAAAAAGAGGAGTTTGGGGCATTAAAAAGCCTGTAACCATAGAACATCTGGCGTAACATAGATAGTGAATAAATCGGAGTTAATATCATTCCAATTGCCATTACAAAAGTAATTATTAGTTTTGGCATTAAAAGAAATTTTTGGCTGGTGATTATTCCAAAAAAGACTATCAATTCTGCAACAAAACCACTCATGCCCGGTAATGCAAGGGAGGCCATCGATAAGATACTGAACATCGTAAATATTTTCGGAATGGAAACGGCCATTCCACCCATTTCGTCGAAAAAACCAAGACGTATTCTATCATAACTCGTCCCTGCCAAGAAAAAAAGCGCAGCACCAATAAATCCATGAGAGATTATTTGTAAAAGAGCTCCACTGAGTCCCGCATCCGTTATAGAGCCAATTCCTATAATTATGAAACCCATATGAGATACAGAGGAGTAGGCTATTCTTTTTTTTAAATTACGTTGACCAAGAGATGTCGAAGCTGCATAAACTATTTGGATTGCGCCTACTATAATCAAGTAGGGGGAAAATATAGAATGCGCATGGGGCAATAATTCCATATTGATCCTAACCAATCCATAAGCTCCCATTTTTAATAAGATTCCGGCTAGAAGCATACAAGTACTGTAATGGGCCTCTCCATGAGTGTCTGGTAACCAAGTATGTAAGGGTATAATCGGTGATTTGACAGCAAAAGCAATAAGAAAGCCGATATATAATATTATTTCTAGTGCGGCAGGATACGATCTATGAGCTGATATTTCAAAATTGAATGTTGGCTCGTTAGAACCGTATAACCCGATACCTAGAACGCCTATTAATAAAAAGATCGAACTTCCTGCAGTGTACAAAATAAACTTTGTAGATGAATACAGGCGTTTCTTTCCCCCCCATATGGATAAAAGTAAATAAACGGGAATTAACTCTAGCTCCCACATTATGAAAAAAAGCAAAAGATCCTGAGAAGAAAATGATCCTATTTGACCACTGTACATTGCTAACATCATGAAATGGAATAATCGGGAATCTCGAGTAATGGGCCAAGCCGCTAAAGCAGCCAAAGTGGTGATAAATCCCGTCAGTAAAATGGGTCCCAGGGAAAGTCCATCTATTCCCAATCTCCAGTTAAAATGAAAAAAAAGGATCCAATTATAATCCTCCACTAGTTGGATTAATGGATCGTCCAATTGGAAATGATAAGAGAATGCATAGGCCGTTAGAAGGAGTTCTAGTGAACAGACGCACAAAGTATACCATTTAGTTACCTTATTTCCTCTATGAGGGAGAAAGAAAATCAAAGAACCCGCTGAGATCGGAAAAATAACAATTATTGTTAACCAAGGAAAATAATTCGTGGTAAAGACAAGATACACTTGGACCATAAAACCCATGCTCAAAAATAGAATCTATTAATCTATATTCTCTTTTTTTTTTCGAGTACGGGTTTTGTCGGTAAAAAAACAAGAAAAATGTATTCAATTCAACTGGGGTTTTCCGAAAGGTATTAATAAGCTAGACCCATACTTCGAGTTGTTTCATGCCATAAATAAACCCGAACACTTAAGAAATCTGTTGGACAGGCGGATTCACATCTTTTACATCCGACACAGTCCTCTGTTCTTGGAGCAGAAGCAATTTGCTTAGCTTTACATCCGTCCCAAGGTATCATTTCTAATACATCTGTAGGGCAGGCTCTGACACATTGAGTACACCCTATACATGTATCATAAATTTTTACTGAGTGTGACATGGGGTCTATAAATTTTTAAACGTCATAAATTTTCGATCTAGTCAATTCATTTTGAAAGAACTGATATATTTCGCCACCAGATGAATCAATGATTTAGCAGAATTTTTCAACCTACTACTTTTGGTCTTCAAAAAAGGCCAAGATACTTTGATTTCCTCTGTTTTTGCAAATAGAATCTAGGTCACATATCATACATACCAATTTAAATTGATGAATGAGAAAATAAGAATTAGCTAATTAATACTACTTATTCAATAAATTCGATTGATTAATACGAATTGATTTCTTGTTACGATAAATTGACGAAAGAATAGCCGGTCCAATAGCTGCTTCAGCGGCTGCAATCGCTATAACAAAAAGGGAGAAAATGTCACCTTTTAGTTGGCGACTATCAAAAAAATCAGAAAATGTTACAAAATTTAAATTAACCCCATTCAGCATAAGTTCAAGAGACATAAGAGCCCTAATAATATTCCGACTCGTGATCAATCCATAGATACCAATAGAAAATAAAAAAGAACTCAAAACAAGGACATGTTCGAGTATCATTGAAGAGCTCCTTATCCATTTCAATTCATTTCAATAGCAAAAAGAATGCAACAGATTCAATTCATTTTGATGCTACTAAAAACAAGTATCAAACAAAGGCAATGTGTCGAAAAAATAGATTTTACATTTTCTATATGAATCGAATGAAAAGTCTTCACGCAGAATTCAAAGGAGATAGATATGATAAAAGAGAAGAGCATTTCACTTCTATTTTTTGTTGTTTTGCCAGTTAGATTAGAAATGAAAAAGTTTTTTTACTGACGAGCCACAGAAATTGCACCTAACAAAGCAACTAAAAGAATTATTGAAATGAGTTCAAATGGAAGAAAAAAATCTGTTGATAAATGAATTCCAAGCTGTTGACTATTACTTATCAAATCTTTTTCTATAATCTGGTTTGATCTTGTAGTCCAAATAATCCCATACCATGATGTATTTAGAATAGTAGTAATTAGTGAAAAAAACAGAATTGTAGAAATTAGTGAAGTAAGCCCATCCCCAACAGTCCAAAGAGGACTCTCTTTGTAATATTCTGAACCATTCATGAACATCACAGCAAATATTATTAAAACGTTTATAGCTCCTACGTAAATAAGGAGCTGTGCAGCAGCTACAAAATAGGAGTTTGATAGAATATAAAATAAAGATATACAAATAAAAACAAATCCCAAAGAAAAGGCAGAATAAATAGGGTTGGTAAGTAATACGACCCCCAGACTCCCTAATATAAGACCTGATCCCAGAAAAACTAAAAGAAAATCGTGTATTGGTCCGGGCAAATCCATTATATGTAAGAAATAAATCCAAATCTTTTTCATGACCTTATTGACCCCACCAGGAAAATTTTTACGATATCAACCCATTAAGATTCAATTAGAATTGGAATGAGTGTGAATTGCCGTAGGTCGAATTATTCGACAACCCCCCCACTCTATATTTCGAATAAAGAAAGGGTATGTTAAGAAACTTGAAATCCAAACGAAGCCGGGGTTCTCACTAACCAATCAATAGTTCCAGTTTGTCCTTATTGAACAAGAAAAAAAAAGACCGGATTCTTTATTCTTTTAGGCCAAAGACGAAGTTTAGTAATTTTCATTTTTTTTATTAAAAAAAAGGGTTTACCCCCCCCCCTTTTATTTTAGATGAATTCAAAATGGTTCGGATTGTATAATCATCAATTACTGGCATTGGTAAACGACCCAGAGCAGTTTGATTATAATTCAATTCGTGACGATCATAGGTTGAAAGTTCATATTCTTCGGTCATGGATAAACAATTTGTTGGACAATACTCAACGCAATTACCACAAAATATACAAATTCCAAAATCAATACTGTAATTAAGTAAGCGTTTCTTTCGAATATCAGTTTCAAATTTCCAATCAACAACAGGTAGATCTATAGGGCATACACGAACACACACTTCACACGCAATGCATTTATCAAATTCAAAATGGATTCGACCGCGAAAACGCTCGGATGTAATTAATTTTTCATAGGGATATTGAATAGTTACAGGGAAACGATTTGCGTGGGATAGGGTAATCATCAAACTTTGACCAATGTACCTTGCGGCTCGTACTGTTTGTTGACCATAATTAATGAATCCAGTTACCATATGGAACATATCGTGAATATCTCTGAATATTTTTACCTTTCTTTCTCTTGTTTCATACACATCGTGAAGATAGAATATCCTAATCCTTTTTTATTTCCCCTACAGAGAAAGGAGTTGAGAAGAAGTTGTTAATAATAGATTACCGAGAGAAATGGGTAAAAGAAATTTCCACCCAAGATTTAATAGTTGGTCCATTCTTAGCCTAGGTAAAGTCCATCTTGTTGTGATAGAAACAAACAAGAAAAAAAAAGTTTTAGCTAATGTAATGAAAAGTGCGACTGTTGTTCTAAAGATTCCACCCGCGTTATTTATTTCAAATAATGGAGGAAAGTCTATGTATGGAATAGAGAGATTCCAACCGCCCAAATAAAGAATTGTTACAAATAAGGAAGAAACTAATAAATTTAAATAGGAAGTGACGTAAAATAAACCAAACTTTATACCTGAATATTCGGTTTGATAACCGGCTACTAATTCTTCCTCTGCTTCTGGTAAATCAAAGGGTAATCTTTCGCATTCGGCTAGGGAAGCAATTAGAAAAACAAGAAACCCTATAGGTTGACGCCATAAATTCCACCCCCAAAAACCATATTTTGACTGCGCCTCAATTATATCAACTGTACTTGAACTATTAGAAAATCTTAGTCGGCAAAATCATCACTATTCCCATCGCTATTACAGAACCGTACGTGAGATTTTTTTACCTCATACGGCTCCTCAAGGGTCTCAAATAAATTGAAGGACCAAGTCTTTTTATCTGACTCTATTTGTAGTCTAGATAAAGTTTTTAAAAATATTTTGTAAGGTCCCGAATTAGACCAAAGGAATTCTGTCTACTAAAAACGAAAAGAAAGAATAAAGTGAAAAAGTACTTCTGAATTGATCTCATCCTTTAATATTTACTTTTTTCTTTCTTGAGTAATAACTTAATCCTTGAATAAAATACCCCGTCTCAAGATATCCATAAATACTCCGACCCGGGGGTTTCGATTACGAAAATGGTTTTACATTATTTTCTTTAAGTTCATGACTTTAATAATGGCACGAGTTCTATCTTCCTAAAACTTGAATTTCAATATAAGTCTAAAAAAATGACTTTTTTTCTTTATTTTTTCTTTCTATTGTAATTTATTACAATTCTAGTATTTATTTGTTATTTTCGTTCCTATTCTTCTTTCTAAAGGGGGGGTTTCAAAAAAGTGAATAAAGGATTATTTCGTTCCTGATAGTTATTTATTGAATCGGTGGATCGGAGCATACTCTAGGTCGGAATTGCGAGGAGTACTGCTTGATCATTTCTACCAACTTAAAGCCCCCAATTACTCTTCTTTTTATGTTATGTAAAAATGTCCTTTTGGACAATTTACAAAATCTCCATTACCAATCCTTTATGTATTTTGGTGTTCCTAACTATCCACTCATTTTAAAGGAGCTCCCCATTTGGTATTGTTATGGTAATAGATATGAGGGAATAGGCAGAAAGGGTAACGAAAACCGTATCCGGTTGATCTTTTGAGCCCGCTTCAAGCCAGGATGACTACTCAACCAATCTTGGGGCAAGGGCCCTTTCCCTTAATGTTTACTTCCGCTTACCTCTTGTACATAGGAAATGAGACTCCGTTTTTGACTGCCAATTTATCATTTTAGACTATAGAATAGAAGCTGTTTTCTTTCACTCATATAACTATCTGGTTTAGTTCCTCAACCCGAATGCGGGTTTCTGTTTTAACGAATCACACGTAGAGATATTGACAACACACATAGAGTTAATGGTATTTCATAACTAATTGATTGAGCGGCAGCTCGTAGACCACCTAAAAAGGAATATTTATTATTTGATCCATATCCTGACATAAGAAGTCCAATGGGAGCAATACTTGAAATGGCAATCCATAAAAAAACACCAACATTTAGATCAGCTAAAACAAGGCGATAGCTAAAAGGAATTACTGAATAACTTAGAAGAATTGATATGACTGCCATGGATGGGCCAATACTGAACAAAGGGCTATCCCCTCTAGATGGAAGAAGGTTCTCTTTCAAAAGCAGTTTTGTCCCATCTGCTAGAGCTTGAAGAATTCCGAAAGGACCGGCGTATTCAGGCCCAATACGTTGTTGTATCCCCGCGGATATTTCTCTTTCTAACCACACAATTACTAATACACCTATTGTGATTCCCACTACAAGGGTCAAAATAGGGACAAGCATCCAGACGATCCCATATATCTCTTGTAGGGATTCGAATCTGTAAAAAGAATTGATATCTTGTACTTCTGGTGTATCAATTATCATCTCAACGATCAACTTCTCCCATAATGATATCTATGCTACCTAGTATTGTCATAATATCAGCCAATTTCATTCTTTTAACTAACTGAGGAAGAATTTGCAAATTCATAAAACCCGGTGGACGTATTTTCCATCTCCAAGGAAAGCTGCTCCGATCTCCTATCATAAAAACTCCCAATTCTCCTTTTGGGGCTTCAACTCTCACATAAAGTTCTTGTTTCGGCAATTCAAAAGTAGGAGAAGGTTTTTTACTAATGAATCGATATTCAAAACCGCCCCATTCTGGATACCTTTCTCTATCAAAACATCGAATTTCTAAATTCTCATAAGGACCTCCCGGAATTCCTTCCAGAGCCTGTTGAATAATTTTTATGGATTCCCTCATTTCACCGATTCGGACTAAATAGCGAGCTAATGAATCTCCTTCTTTTTGCCACTGAACCTCCCAATCGAATTTTTTGTAACATTCAGAATTCTCGATTTTACGAAGATCCCATTGCATTCCGGAAGCTCGTAGCATTGGTCCTGATAAACCCCAATTTATTGCTTCTTCTTTACCAATAATGCCTATTCCCTCTACTCGCTCTAAAAAAATAGGATTCCGCGTAATAAGCTTTTCATATTCAGCAAGTCCTGTTAAAAAATAATTACAGAAATCCAAGCATTTATCTATCCAGCCATGAGGTAGATCGGCTGCAACTCCTCCGATACGAAAATAATTATGCATCATTCTCATACCGGTGGCTGCTTCAAACAGATCATATATTAATTCTCTTTCTCTGAAAATATAAAAAAAGGGGGTTTGTGCGCCAATATCGGCCATAAAGGGTCCAAGCCATAATAGATGAGAAGCTATACGACTTAATTCCAGCATAATTGTTCTGATATAGCCAGCCCTTTTAGGTACTTGAATATTTCCCAATTGCTCTGGGGCATTTACAGTTATTACTTCTGTGAACATAGTAGCCAAATAATCCCAACGTGTTACATAAGGCAGATATTGTATAATAGTTCGATTTTCCGCAATTTTTTCCATGCCTCTGTGTAAATAACCCAATACAGGTTCACAGTCGATAACATCTTCACCATCTAGAGTAAGGATGAGCCGAAGAACACCGTGCATTGATGGGTGATGAGGGCCCATATTGACTATCATGAGGTCTTTTCTTGTAGCTGGTATAGTCATAAGTTTTTCCTCTCTTTTTTCTTTCATGAATTGCCGAAAACGAAAAGACATTCATCCAAATGCAAAAATCTAATAAAGCAAATAATTGAAAATAACATTTCAAATTGAACGAGTTTTTGACTCGCGAATATTCAACCTATTTCTTAATTATTTATAACGTACTCTATTTGTCTTTGACAAATAAGACAGCAGACGATCGCGTTTTCCCAAAATTTTATGTAGACCTCTCTGAGATAAATAGTCCTTTCTGTGCAATTTCAAATGGGAAGAAATTTTGTCTATTTTCTTGTTAAAACAAAATACTTGAAATTCAACGGACCCTCTATTCTTTTCTTTTTCTTCTTGCGAGATAACTGAAATTAATGGAGTTTTTACCATAAAACAAGGTTTCCTTATCTTTTCTTTTTTTAAAAAATGAATTTGACTGATCAGTAATAATAATCCTAGTTCTTTTTGAATTTATCCATTTTTTATGTAATAAAATATTCATTTCGTTATGAACTTCTCATTTTTGAAAATAAAAAATGAATCAACAATTCATTCAAATTGAAATTGGATTCGGCTCGGTATACAAAAGAAGAGTCTATTTCTTTCTCCACTTACACAAGATAAACAAAAGAGAAAAATTGGAATATTCAAATGAAAATCTAAAAATCAAACAATGGCTCAACAAAAGAAAGAAGCTTTTGTTGAGCCATTTCTATATTTCATGGGGTACACCTGGAATGTAAAACAATCCATTATAATGGTATGGGTATTCTAGTCAAACTGGAATATTAACGGGTTTGAAATCGTGGATATACTCGGATCCGTAACATACTGAAACGGCTGCCATTAGTAGTATCAAACCAATAGCGATTCATACAAGCTAAGTCTTCGAGTCGATAATTCGGCCAAAGAAAAAACCTTAATCTCATTAGTTTCTTTTTGATTCTGTTTAATTCTTTGCTTTCTTCTTCTTTCTTGCGTAGTTCTTCTTGTTCTCTTTCTTTCTTTTGAACTAGATTTAGTCGTTCCTCTCCTTGTCTCTTTTCTCGTTCGTCTAGTTCTCTCAATAGTAGGTTCAAATCCATACGTCCAGTTTCTTTAAGAAGTTTTGTGTAGCGGGTGAATTTGGTTTGAGGGATTCTTTTCTCTTTTTTCTTTTTTTTATTTAGTTCATTTAAAATTCTCAATTGTCTGCGGCGTCTGGGGGAGAAAAGATTTTCAGGAACAAGCAGACCCTTTTCGACAAGCGTGTCTGGCACTCCCTCGTCCAAAAGAATAAGCTTTTTGATTCTGTCGTTGGCATGCTTAGGGTCAGTTAGAAGGCTTAGAAGGATAGCTGTGCATTCGCGCTTGAACTTGCCGCAAACACCTATCTTATAAAAGAACCTCATCTGGTCTGCGTGGAATTGACCAAATACTCTCTCATAAGACCAAGGAGTCCGATTTCTCTTTTTCTTTGGACGTACTTCGGTTTTCCAGTTGAATAGACCAAAGACTCTCTCATAAGACCAAGGAGACCGCTTTCTCTGTTTCTTTCCACGTGCTTTGGCTTTCAATGGGATTGCGAATGGGTGAACTAAATATCGAACAAATTGGGTCCAGAAAGACCTAGGACACCCAAATTTCCCATAAGACACACGCAGTCCCCAACACCTCTTAACTGTCAGTCTTCGTACGCTCAACGATTCTACTACCTTGCGGACCTTATATGTAGTTTGCTTCACTTTGTTCACACCTATCTCCCGACAAGGGTCTCTTTTATTGTCCGGACCCGGAGTGTAGGCCAATTTTTGGAATTGATTCTTATGAATCAGGGAAATCGCTAGGATTTCATACTTAATGCGCTCACACCTCAATCTTTTAAAGGTACGAATGGGGTTCAGAACGAGATACCCCATTTTTAGGATATCTTGCAAAGTTGGAAGTTGATTTTGAGTAGTTCCCATGATTCCAAATTGACTCATTTCTATAAGATCTTTTATGAAGACAATAAGCAGCTTCGGGTTAGTTGCTTTATTGGTGACTTGGCTTGTGCGTGTAACATTAGTAAGATAGTCGGCTATCAAATAACGTAGGCTATAGTGCACTTGATACCGAAAAGAATTCGACTCTTTTAGATCCTTCAGCGCCGTCTTTCGGAACCTTGAATACTTGATCGGTTTCAATGTACTCACCCGAGCAAATCTTTTTTTGTGTGTTTTTATGTAGCTTGTTTCGTCAAAGGCCTTTCCTTGTTCTTTTTTCTTTTTTTCCTTTTCTTCTTCGTATTCTTCGTCTATTTTCTTTTGTTCTTCGGCCTTAATTTCGGATATTGCCTCAGCATAAGCCCTTTCTCTCTCAGTAGGATCTATCATAATGTCCAAAGTCGTTTCCTTCCTCGGGTCTTTTCTCCCTAGGTTCAATAACGCCCTGCGATGTCGACGACGACGTCGGGCCCTGTTCGAGTCCCAAAGTGGTATTCCTTTCGCCGGCCATTCCTTTTTGTCGTACATGTACCAGTTCAAGGGGTCAACCTCAACCTTTAAATCCGCGTAAGAGGAGCGCGAACGTATCTTTCCATTTTGCAAAAAAGAATGAATCGGCGTGGTCCACTCCGCTTTCGCATAAAGATTGACTAAATTATAAAGTTTTAGAAATTCTGGGAAGAGAAAAAAACTCGATTCTAGGAAAGAACTTTTCTTTTCATCATTATTGCGTTCCATTAGTTCTTCTAGTTCGTTTTCATTATTTAACCCCATCCAATCAAAAAAGTTCTTTTTTTCGATTTTTTCCACTTCTTCAGGTTCTAGTATCAAACTCAGGTCAAACTCTCGTTGAGCAATCTTTATCGCTTCGGCCCTCCCCGACATTTTTTTTTTTCTAGCAGCCAATTCTTTTTTTCGCTTAGCCATGCTTTTTTGTTTTTTTAAAATCGGAGTACGCCTTTTATCATACCACTTTTCATACCGAAAAACACAGCCAAGCTTGTCTAGCCTATGCCTATCAAACTCAGGCCAAAACAAGCCGTAAACAGAGAAACAGAGTTGGTGCCTTACGGTTTCTAGGGCAAGTGTTGCGGCCTCTCTGAACCCGAGGCCGGCCTCGGTTTCGGGTAACCACCCGGCCGGGAGCACCCTATTCTGTCCAGTTACCCATGAATCAATAGCGACTTTATCCACCACCTTAGATCCTTTTTTCTTATCTTCAAGATGAAAGAGTATCTGATTAGAATTCATCCGCCTACGCAGCGACGTCCTATTAACGTCCATATGCATATCCAACAAAGGATGCTTTTCCCTGGAATCGCGCAAATTTTGATAGTTACTTGTCAGCATATTAACAAGGCTGTCTTTGTGTATGTTGTAAAGATGTGAAATTGCGGTGTGTTCATTATTGACTAATGATGGTGCTATGACATAGGGATCCTTCTTATATTCAGCATTCAGGAAGCTATATGCTAAAAGATCATATCGTAGGTGCTTTTTAAATTTTAATTTTTGTGGGTTAATGGGCAATGAGTCTACTTCATATGAATCCCCTTTCTTGAAATTGTGATTTTCAGATGTGCGACATTGATTCATTTTATTTCGCCATTTTTGTGCTTCTAATCTGGACCATCTAATGTCAGATAACAGATAGTAGTCAAAATGGCCTCTTAACCATTCTTTCCATCGATTCATCCCAAGTCTCAAATTTCTCAAATTACGGAATTTAGATACTCTCAAAGAAGACTTCTCCGTTTGTGATAATTTAAAAAATACATATGCTTGTGACAGAGAGGATAAGTCAAAAACAAGGGTTTTTTGACTCTTACTAATTTGACTATTTCTCATATTAAAAGAATGCTTTTTTATAGTTGAAATAAAGCGATTTTTTTTTCTTTTCTTTTTATTAATGCCTTTAATGCCATTGTCAATCATTTTGTTGTTTCTTTTTTTTTTGAATTGCAAAACAAACTGCGCAACCATTTTAAGACTATTCCTTTTCTTATTCATTTCATCTAGAAACCTCTTTTTCAAATCGAAAAGGATTTTCACGTATATCCATTCAAGGATCAATTTTCTAAAAATTCTAGATTTACGAATGAATCGTGCCTTTCTTCTTTTTAAGATTTTAGAAACCCTTCGTAGTGCTTCTGATGTTTTAGAATGAGAACTGGTTTTGGTCGAACTAATGTTGGTTTGAATAATGAAAAGTCTTTTTTTCTTTTCTTTTATAAGCCTTTCTCTTTCACTTATGATTGTGCTTGTTTTATCCACTTTCCTTTCTTTTTTCTTTTTTGTTAATTTATATTGTGGCCCTTTTTTCAAATTTTTTCTTTTTTTTACTTTTACGCCCTTTAGCAGCTTGGATTGAAAGCCTTTTTTTTGAAAAGCTAAAAGACGTTTTCGAAGAAACCCTTTTCTTTTAAACTTCAAAAAACCCTTCTTTTGCAACTTTCTAATTACACTTGTGAGTAGGTTTTTGAGTTCTTGAGAAGCTTTTTTTTTCTTTAGTTCTTCAAAAACGGTTTTAAAAAATGGATAGGGTTTGCGAGCTGTACCAAAAGGAATCGTAGTTATTCTTCCAAACACCGTTAAATAAAAATCCTGTGCCACACTGCTCTCTTTGCTTTGATCGGGTTCTCGCCAAGGTTTCCACTCAAAAGGAAAGTGGATCCTTATCTGACAACCAGTTGTGAACCACCCTAGTGGGTCTTGTGACTCGTCAAGTGGAATACCACCAAAATCGCACAAGGTGTGAGTTTCCTTCTTTAAATCCGCGAAATCCTGAAACAATTCAGGACTTTGAAATAAGAGTATACGAGCCATATTTTTAGTTATTATCAATAAAGGAAAGATCACATTTTTCCTCAAAAACGATTGGATTAATAGTATCAGAGATCTTATTGCATGACCCGATTGAAGGAGTTCCCAAGTCTCCGCTATACAAATGGCTCGGATCTCATGCGCCTCTCGGCGCTCCTGCCATTCTTCTAAGGCATTCCCTTCTTCTTGGCGTTTTTTTTTGTCTTCTTCGTCTTCCCTGAGCCCTTGTAGTTCGTTTTCTGCTTCTATAGCAGCCTCTATAGCACTCTTTTGAGAATCTGGCAGGTTCCACAGTTTCTTCCAAATTCGGTTTAGACTTTCGGATATACGCTTAACTATAACTTGAAACCCGGAGTCCTGCAGTAGATATCTATAAACTTTTTTCATAAGCTCAAAGATATCTAAAGTGAGCAAAATGAGTATAAGGGTTTTCCTTCGTTTGGGCAAAAAAAGGGGCGACTGGGCACGGTGTTCATACCACCCACAAATCGTTACTTTTCGCCTTTGGGTGCGGTCGGCACCTTTGACCATATTGCGACGAAAATGCGTGATCTTAGCGTAACGGTAAAAATACCATTGCTTGATTTCACGTTTCTCATGTCGCTCATAGTACTTCCATACTTTCGTTCTAAATACCCGAAATTTTGCTTTTCTTGTACGCAAATAGACGTCTTCGGCTACTACATCGTTATTTCTTATCGTGTAGTCACTATAATCTATTTTTTCATCCTTGGTGTTGTATTCCCACCGAGGAACTTTTTTCATGATTGTCTGTAGTTTCAGCTGAAACTGACGGTATTTTTGATATTTTTTTCTCAGTTTCGGAATGTCTTCATGTGTAAATCCGCTTAAACCTTGATAGTAGGTATTCATTATGTGATATACCTTCTTACGATTTCTGCGTATTTTGTTAATTTTTTCTAAAAATGGGTTTGGATAGGAATAAAGGGTGCTTTTTGAACTTGTTCTCAAATTAGAATTCAGAACCAAAATTCTAGTTAAAATTCTATTTAAGGGAAAAGCCTCTTTTTGTTTGTTTGTCAATGTTCCTTTCTTTTTCTTCAAATTGAATAACCTTTTCTTTGGTGTTCTTTTTTCTTTTTCCAATTGCACCCTTTTTTTTCGAATTTCCTTGAGTTTAAGATAGTGTTCCTTGTGAGAACGAATCCAACTCTCTCTTTCCTCATTGACTCGGATAATCAAGCCCCTCTTTCTCAGCTTGTGAACTCGCCTTAATATCCGGGTAGTTTCCTGCCAGTCAAGAGTCAAGTAAGCAGATACTCGATAAAGTTTAAAAGCTCGCGACATAGAGTTACTGGGGATGTACTGTGGCGCTCGAAAATAAGGAGCCATTTTTTGAAGTATTCTCAAAGTTTTCCCTAATAGACTCTTTTCGAAAATTTGTCGTCTAAGCTTTTGTTTTTGCTCGCTTTCCCGTTCCTTTTTCTGTCGCTCGAGTATCAAATACTGCTCTTTCTGATTTAAAGGTCGCAAGTCTTTAAAGAAGAACCACATTGTTTGCAGGTGCCCTTCCTCGTCAACCCTCTGTTCTGCTGCTGTTTTCGTGAATTTATGGTTATACCAAAAAGCTCCGCGAGAAGGTCCATCCCATACGGTATCATTTTCCCTGTTCTTTCCTCCCGATGGGTGCATTTGGTCAAACAAGGTCTCAGAAATTGATTGCAAAACTTTCGGAGTGTATTTGAATTGAAAGAGCTTTCTCCGTATGTCAAATACATCCCTAAAAGGAGATCCGCTTTTTAGCTTCTGTACTCTTTTTCTTAATTCCTTGTTCAGACTCGCCTTTTTCTTTTCATTTCGTAAAACCCAAAGGGTGAACGATCTATCCCTATCGGGCAGTAGCTTCTTTTTTCTAAACAAAGACAGTTTTCCTTCAATCATTTTATAAAAAGTGATTAAAGAAAGGGGATATGTGAAAGAGGTCCGTTCTTTTCCATCGCTTTGACATTCATAAAATATAAATTGTGAAAATCCCCCTTTTTTAAGACTATCCTCGTAGAAAGCAGTTTTTATGTAGCGATAAGGTTGAACCCACCTGCTCGGGTTGAAAAAGAAATGCGAAAAACCGCGGAAAATGGCGCTAAAAACCCATTTTTGGTTAAACAAAAACCACTTCAGGAACTTCAAATGAGGCATATAAACGGACAAGATATTGTCAAAATGTTTTACCACGATCAAAAAGGGAGAAAAAAGGGGCTTGAATCGGCTCAAAAACCGACTAGAAGACGAAAACAAGTCGAAAAGGTAACCAGAAACAAATTTCAACCGGTGGAAAAGGAAAGTATAATAAAATTTCAACCGGTGGAAAAGGAAAGCATAAAATGAAAACGACTCGAAAAAGCAATCCGAAAAGAAAGTATAAAAAGTCTTTTCGAATCCTTTTTCTTCATCCATATCCGAAATTTCTTCATTCTCTTCTTCTTCGAGTTCGTTGCCGTCTCCCTGTTCAATTTCTTCAAGCTCTTCCTCATCCATATCCGAAATTTCTTGATTCCTTTCCTTGTCGAGTTCGTCGCTGTGCTCTTTTTCTCTTTCGTTTCGTTTTTTTTGACTCTTTTTGGAAATTACAAGCCCTTTTTTTTCTTCGTCATCTGACTTTTCGTCTTTCTTTTGTTCTTCTTCTTCGAAGAAGTCCTCTAATGGATAGAACCTATCCTCTATCTCTCTTTGGACTTTCGCGTCTTCCTCTAGGCGTTCCATCCTAGCTAGCTCGGCTGCATTAGGCACGGATGGACGGTGCGGGCTAAAAGGTGGCGGATATTTTCCTAAAAAAGAAAGGACTACAATAAAAAGAATCGTAGCTAATATTTGAATCATCTCATCGATTGTTTGTGCCTGACGATAGATTCCAGGTTTCATACCAATCTCGGGTTTATACTCAAAAATTGTGGCTAGAGATATAGACCTAGCCTTGATCTTCTTGAGTTTATCTTTCAGATAGAGTTGATGATTAAGAACCAGAAACGCCGAGAAATTTTTCTGTAGCCATAAGGTACCAAATTGAACGAATTTGATACAAATTAAATGGCCTAGAGTCCAAACACAAAAAGTCACCGATAAGTACAAGATTTTATATTTGCATTGTACCAAATACGCGATGATCATTCTCGAGAAAATTGCGTTGGGAAAAAACGTGAAATTCAGTAATCGGTAGCTGAAGCCATACATAAACGCGAGGGTTTGATCGCGCCTCGCAGACGAAAAGGACCTAGGTAAAAAAACATCTAGATGATGATTTGTCCATAAGAATTGATACAAAAGAAGGGAAATTGCGAGTATGATTTTTATATAATAATTACTCACAATAGTGTAAAAAGGCAAGTCAAAAATCAAGAAATATGCGAACAAGTGGCCCATAGTGAATCCATTACTGAGTGCTCTCGCTTTTAAAGCCCCCTCCTGGTCCTGAAAAATCCAATGCCGGATCAGGAAGAGGTAACTTGTGAGCTTAGAAAATGTGATTAAGGAACCGTAAAACAGTCCGAAAATAAGAGCTGCCCAAATATCAGTGCGTTTCGTAACTAAATCGAAGTTGTTCATATTGTGTTTTTTGTGGGTATACTGAACTACTATCTTTTTCAAGATTTTTGAAGAGGTGTAATAGAATAACATAACAGGTTTTTTACATGTGGTTAAACCAGAACCGATAAAGTGTCTAAACAGAATTTAGATTGTCAAGGAAATTGGAAAATCTTAAAGAATTAAGATTTTCCGCTTCTTTGTTTTCTTCCCTTTTCAATCATTATTCTTTTTTTTTTTAATCTTGTACCAAGTATCCCTCAACAACTTACCGAAAACGGTAATTACCAAGAAAACTAAAAGGACCCCTACGCTGCAGCTTACAAGAACAGAATTGAAATTCAAACGATTTCGAAAAGAATTGAAATTCAAATTATTTGTTGGAATTGTTTGAATGAACTTCAACACCGGAGCATGCTTTCGATAAGGCTTTAGATTGATTTGACTCGTTCTACCAACTACGTTCTCATTTCTTTTTTTTGTTTGAATGAACTTCAACACCGGAGCGTCCTGAGCCGCTCCGTAAGGCACTAGCTCCATTTTATTGGAGCTAGTGCTACCACCTACGTTATCGTTTCTTCTCATTTTGCCCCTCCCCATTTAGGATTCTTTTGATTTTATTAATATCAGTTGGCATAGAAAAAAAACGACAAAAACTTTTAGAATTACCGGTAGAAAGGGATTTGCCTAATGAAAAAGCTTTCAAGGCCGCGGAATGCCCTTTTCCTTTCCAGAGATTTTTCCGTATCCGTTTTTTTGAACTAGAAATACGCTTTTTGGGAACTGTCGTCATTTAAAAAGTTCTTCATTGTTAGAGTGAAATGTGAAAGACATTTCATTTCGATGATTAATATCATCATTCTATGAGATAGGCCCCCCTTTTCTATTTTTGTTATAGAGGGAACTGTGCTAATTGAAATTTCCAAAAGTTGAATGGGACTCATAGTTAATAGTCCAAGTTCATTCTGAATTCTTTCATTCGGAAGATAGAATCTTCCCTCCCCAAATAGGATTCGAACCTACGACCAGTCGGTTAACAGCCGATCGCTCTACCACTGAGCTACTGAGGAACAACGGGAGATTAGATCTCATAGAGTTCAATTGAGTTCAATTCCCGTTCTCAACCCAGGACCAATATGAGCTCAAAGTTTCCTTCGTAACTCCCGGAACTTCTTCGTAGTGGCTCCGCTCCATGCCTCATTTCATAGGGAACCTCAAAGCAGCTCTATTTCATTATATTCCATCCATATCCCAATTCCATTCATTTAATATCCCTTTGGTCTCATTGACATAAGAGATGTCGTCTCTAGTCTATCTGTTGCAATTTCTATAGAATAGATGGAAAGTTCAAAAATCATCATATAATACTACATAAATTGAAAAATGGAAATTTGTTTAGGAGGAGAAAAAGAAAAAAGAAAAGATTTGTTCGGCTATTCAAAAATGGAACAAGTACAAAAAGGAAGAAATGAATAAAAAAAGCAATACACAATAAAAATACAATAAAAGATAAGAAGAAAGGCGACCGCCCCCTACACATTTGATGCCTTCGCCTACAAAAAAACTCAAAATACCCATCCCGTTCGTAATTCCATCAATAACTCGCGCATCAAAAAAATGAGTGAATTCAGCGAATCCTCTTAGACCCCTAGCTAAGGATATTGCGTAAAAAGTGTCTATGTAACCACGATTATACGACCAATCATATATCCGATTTCTTATTCTGTCCCCAAAAAGATTATTAGGACCCCCTTTAACAAAGAGATTGAGTAAGTTCAATTTTGTTAAAGATAAATAAACAGGCTTATATAAGAAAGAGGCTATAACTATTCCAAAATAAGATAGACTAACTGACAAAGTTGCATTTGGTATAAATTCATACCAATCCACAGAATTATTTGACTTTTCGTGTAAAAGGTTTGTTGATGGGGTTAAGAATTTCGACAATATATCCAAATTCTTGTCCTCTTGATTGAAAGGAATTCCGATGGCTCCAACAAATAAAGTAAATAGAACCAATAGAACCATAGGGAATAGCATAGTATTGTCGGATTCATGGGGATACGGCAGAGTATTCTTAGCCCCAAAGTGAGTCAAAAGGCGCGTCATGTTCCTTACACTACTATCAATTCGATCTATTTTCTTACAAAAAAACGTGACCCCTTTTTTATTATTCATTGTTAATAAAGTTTTGAAACCCCCTTTTTTTTGAATCGTTTTTGGTCCTTCGTTACCCCATAAAGATATTGAATAGAAGGAATTACTTCTTTTTCCACTATAATTTCTAAAATGAACGTTTAAGTGTCCTTCAAAAGTAAGTAAATAGATCCGAAACATATAAAATGCAGTTAATCCTGTAGTGGAACAAGCTATTATTGCGAAAATCGGTGAATACAACCAACTATCATTAAGAATTGAATCTTTGGACCAAAA